TGTGAGAACCATGCGAATCCCCGCACTACGTGATTCACATGGTTCTCACTGGTTCATATAAAGTTTTTTATATACAAACAACGTATTCTTTTTCTATTTTTATATTGGTAAGAACCTTTCTTGAATTCAATTAGACGTTAACGTAAATGAACCATAACTATGTAGCCCTATTCCTAATAGATTGACCCCAAAATAGCATATCCAAATTATAATAAAGCCCATAGACGCCACAATTGCGGAATTTTCAACCTGTAAATTTATATTGGTTCGAGTATGTAAATAAACCGCAAATATGATCCAAGTAATAAATGCCCAAGTTTCCTTTGGGTCCCAATTCCAGTAGGACCCCCATGCTTCATTAGCCCATACTGCTCCTGAAAGAATACCTATGGTTAAAAATAGAAAACCTAGACTAATCACACGATAACTCCAATAATCCAACTGTTGAATCAATTGGGACCTGTAATAATTGTTAGCAGAAAAAAAAAAAGCATTTCCTAAAATATTGTTTCTTTCATTTATGTATTGTATTTCACCAAAGGAAAACGCCTCGTTTAATTTCAATAAACGATTCCTCTTACAAAAAGGATTCTTTTTTTTTCGAAATGTAAGGACCAGAAGTGCTACTGATAATAATGATCCACATAAAAGAGCTGCATAGCCCAATATCATCATACTTACGTGCATTATTAACCACTCGGATTGGAGAGCGGGTACTAATATTGCGGATTGATGTATTTCAGTTAAAAGACCTGAAGTAGCAAAGCCTTGGGTAAAAATAACACTTGACGTAGTTATTGTACTTAAATGGCTTTTATTTTTTTTGAAATATGGAACTATATGAATAACTGATAAACTCCATGAAAGAAAGATTAATGATTCATATAAATCACTTAGTGGGAAATGCCCTGAATAAATCCAACGAGTGGCTAATAATACGGTTATACATAAAAAAGTAGCTATCATTCCCCTTTCTGACGAATCATTTAGTTTTATGATTTCATCGATTAATAAAGTTATCAAATGAATTGTAATTACAATGGAAACGATCGAAAAGGAAATATGAGTTAATATATGCTCTAAAGTTGAAAATATCATAAAATTTTAAAAAAGGAGGAATCCTGAAATATAAACTAGGAATTGAATTCATTTTAGAATCTATTGTATCTATTTTCGAAGAAGGTCTGCCGCCACTCGGACTCGAACCGAGATGCTCTAGCACTGCTTCCTAAGAGCAGCGTGTCTACCGATTTCACCATAGCGGCTTGTTCGAATTCATAATAGCCTATTCATAGTCAATCGTCGAGATTTAAGAAGTCAACTCAATGAAATATTTTTAATAAAGATTAAAACGAATGAATAAAACTTTATTCAAATAGGAATTTGAAGGTGGGGTATCGAACTCTTGAAACTACAGAGTTCGACCCCCTAGTTATTACTTATTGATTAATTCAGATAAATAAGAGAAATAAGAGAAATAAGAAGTCAGAAAGTTACATAAAAAATTTTCAAAATAAAAGAATAAATTAGTTCCAACGATGTATTAATTTTAACTAAATATCTTTTAGTTACCCTTCTTTTTTATTTTTTATATATTTCTATTTATATATAGAAAAATTATATATAGAAAAACTTCGATTATTGTAATTGCGACAAATAGGTTGATGGGGAAAAAAGATCCCCCCCCCCCCAAAACAAGAAAATATACTAAAAACTAAAACAGGGCTCCAGCCTTGTATCTTGTCTTTATTCTTTTTTCAAGAGTTTTTTAGAATTTACTAACCACCCCCTAAACCGAAGAATTCTTATTATATATTATATATATATCCTATCAGCGAAGCGATTTATGGTTAATATCGATTAGCCACAAACAACAGGTTTATTAATTTCCTATTACGAATTAAATGGGCCTTTTTTTTGATTCAGATTATTCCAATGTTTTATTTTATGACTTATTTGTTTGTCGCACAAAAAAACTTTTTGAGTTTCCGGTAGAAAGAGATTTCCCTAATGACAACGCTTTTAAGGCTGCCCAGTATCCTTTCCCTTTCCAAATATTTTTACGAATACGCTTTTTTGATATAGAAGTACGTTTTTTTGGAACTGCCATTTAAAAATTAAGAGGTTACTCGTTGTTATAGTTGGATGTGAAAGACATCTATTGGTCAAAAAGAATCTATTCATTATCTAATTATTCTCTAGATAATATTATATTATCTTCAGAAAACAAAAAAAAATATAGATAAAAGATATGCGAAAATCATACAAAATCTTACTATAAAAAAAATAGCATTTAATTTTTTTTTTCAACAAAAAGTTTTTCTATATACATAGAATATTCGTAAGAAAGACTCGTTTTATTGATTCGTATCTTTATCTTTATTTGTTGTTCTTTATGATTCAACATCTATTTCTATAGAATCCGCTGTTGTACTATAGAAATTTAATTTGGTGAGACAAAAAATCTAAAAAAAAACCTTCCTCTTTGAGCTCTATCCATTTTTTTTCTACATGTCATTTATACAGAATAAAAAAAACCGAGGTATTTAAGAACCCATTACCTTATGAAAACTTTAATTTTTTCTATTAATTGGTCAAACTTGAGGAAAGAATACTCCCAAATTCCATTTTTAAATTCGAATCAAACTAATCATTAAAGTAATTAATCTGTTAAAAGATACATGGTTTGGTAAAAGAAATCTTAGTGATTTTTTTTTTATTAATTTGATTTTACCCCCTTTTGATAAATAGAAAAATAAATCTTATATAACTTATATAAAATGTTAGATATTGTAGCGTTTCCTAGAAATGTTTTTTATTGAAATGGAAAATAATCAATCAGTTTCATAATGAAACTAGTTAATGATTTGGAACAAACTAACTAAAAAGCGAGATTAGTACAAATTTTTTAACTTAGTGAATCCTATGATTCATATCGATTCATATCAGAATCATCCTTACTTTATGAATATAAAGTCATCTAATAATAATGAAAATTTTAATTTTCGTTATTTTAAGAAAATCTTAGTTAATATCGCTTTTATGAGCAAGTTGGTCATATCATTTGACCAATTGTAACTTCTTTATTTTAATATTATTTTTAATATTTGAAGTATTTTGGAAATACTCAGAATAAGTAAGAATAAGAATATATAAAATCTGAAAATTATCTTTAAGTTAGTACATCTCTTGATTTTTTTTATTGACCCCTTTTGTTTTGAAATTGAAAGGGGGTAGGATCCGGTAAAACGGAAACAATTAATTAAGAATAAAAAACCTTTTTTATGGAACAGACATATCAATATGCGTGGATAATACCTTTCCTTCCACTTTCAGTTCCTGTGTTAATAGGAGCGGGGCTTCTTCTTTTTCCATCGGCAACAAAAAGTCTTCGCCGTATGTGGGCTTTTCAAAGTGTTTTTTTGTTAAGTATAGTCATGATTTTTTCGATCAACCTGTCTATTCAGCAAATAAATGGCAGTTCTGTCTATCAATATGTATGGTCTTGGATCATCAATAATGATTTTTCTTTAGAATTAGGTTACTTGATAGACCCACTTACTTCTATTATGTCAATATTAATCACTACTATTGGAATTATGGTTCTTATTTATAGTGATAATTATATGTCTTATGATCAAGGATATTTGAGATTTTTCGCGTATATGAGTTTTTTCAGTACTTCTATGTTAGGATTAGTTACTAGTTCTAATTTGATACAAATTTATATTTTTTGGGAATTGGTCGGAATGTGTTCATATCTATTAATAGGGTTTTGGTTCACACGGCCCGCTGCGGCAAATGCTTGCCAAAAGGCATTTGTAACTAACCGTGTTGGGGATTTTGGTTTATTATTAGGAATTTTAGGTTTTTATTGGATAACAGGGAGTTTCGAATTTCGAGATTTATTCAAAATATTCAATAACTTGATTTCTAATAATCATAATGAAATCAATTTTTTATTTGTTACTTTGTGTGCCGTTCTATTATTTGCCGGCGCGGTTGCTAAATCTGCACAATTTCCCCTTCATGTATGGTTACCAGATGCCATGGAGGGACCTACTCCTATTTCGGCTCTTATACATGCTGCTACTATGGTAGCCGCGGGCATTTTTCTTGTAGCTCGGCTTTTTCCTCTTTTCATAGTCATCCCTCACATAATGAATTTCATCTCTTTGGTAGGAGTAATAACAATATTATTCGGAGCTACTTTTGCCCTTGCTCAAAAAGATATTAAGAGAGGTTTAGCCTATTCCACAATGTCTCAATTGGGTTATATGATGTTAGCTCTAGGTATGGGGTCTTATCGAAGTGCTTTATTTCATTTGATTACTCATGCTTATTCGAAAGCATTATTATTTTTAGGATCTGGATCCGTTATTCATTCAATGGAAACTCTTGTTGGATATTCTCCAAATAAAAGTCAGAATATGGTTTTTATGGGGGGTTTAACAAAGCATGTCCCAATTACCAAAATTGCTTTTTTATTAGGTACACTTTCTCTTTGTGGTATTCCGCCTCTTGCTTGTTTTTGGTCCAAAGATGAAATTCTTAACGATACTTGGTTGTATTCACCAATTTTAGCAATAATAGCTTGGTTTACGGCGGGATTAACCGCATTTTATATGTTTCGAATCTATTTACTTACTTTTGAAGGACATTTAAACGTTTATTTTCAAAATTACAGTGGCAAAAAAAATACCCCCTTCTGTTCAATATCTCTATGGGGTAAAGAAGATTCGAAAATAATTAACAAAAGTTTTCGTTTATTAACGTTATTAACAACGAAAAATCATGAGATTGCTTCTTTTTTTTCAAAAAAAATGTATCGAATTGATCAAAATGCAAGAAACATCACACAACCCTTTATTACTATTACCCGTTTTGTAAATAAGAATTTTTTTTCGTATCCTTATGAATCAGATAATACTATGTTATTTCCTATACTTGTATTGGTTCTATTTACGTTGTTTGTTGGATCCCTAGGAATTCCTTTTAAT